TTCAAGACAATTTCTTTCAAATTCATTAAAATTTCATGTACGGATTCTTGAATACCTACTATGGTAGAATATTCATGTGGTATTTTCTCAGATTTTGCGCGTGTGATACATGTACCTTCTATTTCTCCGAGCAAAGCTCTTCGCATTGCAATGCCTATTGTATCGGCTTGACCTTTCATAAGTGGGGCCAGAATAAAGCGTCCATAATAAAGACGCTTACTGTCTGCTCTTGATTCAACACACTTCCACTGTAGTGTCCGAGTAGATACTGTTACTTTCTCTCGAACCATAGTATATTATTTGATCAAATCATTGAATTATTTATTTCTCTTGAAATCTCTTCAATGTTTATTTTTACACACGTCTTTTTTTAGGAGGCCTACAGCCATTATGTGGCATAGGAGTTACATCCCGTATGAAACTTAATAGTATACCACTTCTACGAATAGCTCTTAATGCCGCATCTCTTCCGAGACCCGGGCCTTTTATCATAACTTCTGCTCGTTGCATACCTTGATCCACTACTGTCCGAATAGCATTTCCTGCTGCGGTTTGAGCGGCAAATGGTGTACCCCTTCTTGTACCCTTGAATCCACAAGCCCCGGCAGAGGACCAAGAAATTACTCGACCCCGTACATCTGTAACAGTCACAATGGTATTGTTGAAACTTGCTTGAACATGAATAACTCCCTTGGGGATTCTACGTGTATTCTTACGTGAACCAATACGTCTATTTCTACGCGAACCAATTTTTGGTATAGGTTTTGCCATATTTTATCATCTCATAAATATAAGTCAGAGATATATGGATATATCCATTTCATGTCAAAACAGATCCTTATTCTTTTTTTTTTTTTTTTTACTTATTTTATTTATTTATTTGTACATCTGTACATCGGGTCCTTTAGATTTCGAGAGTCTTTTTGTTTTAGAAAGATTATCCTTGTCTTTGTTTATGTCTCGGGTTAGAACAAATTACTATAATTCGTCCCCGCCTACGGATCAATCGACATTTTTCACAAATTTTACGAACGGAGGCCCTTATTTTCATATTTGTCATTCCTTTTTTTAATTCCGAATCTACTTATTGGAAGAAAATAAGTTTCTTGAAATTTTTAATTTCGAATTGTATCCTCACGAAAGAATGTTGAAATTGAAAAAACCGCCTAATCATTCAAGTCTTTGCTTTGGAGTCTCTAAATTATACGCCCTTTGGTTGAATCATAAGGACTTACCTCAATTTTTAGTCTATTTCCTGGTAGTATACGTATAAAACTACATGAAATCCTTTACGAAACAAAAACCAGAATAATTTTTTTGTTATCTAAACGAATCCGGAAGATACATACCATCGGTAAGTTGTTCGGTAATTAAACCCTCATGAATCCATTTTTGTTGTTTCATTCCAAGTAAAACCGCTTTGAAGTATCAACTAATGTAAGAGGGATAATATTATAAACTTGTCCTTTCTCTTTTTTCACAAATATGACCGTGTCGGCTATTATAAAGATTACCATATATAACACAAAACTTCTCCGCCGATTCCTTCTAGTCGAGCCTTTCGGTCTGTCATTATACCTCGAGAAGTAGAAAGAATTACAACCCCCATTCCGCCTAAAATTCTAGGAATTCGTTGATAGTTAGAATATATTCGTAGACCGGGTCGACTGATCCGTTTTAAATTTAAAACAGTTCTATATGGTCCTTTCCTATTTCTTCTATGTCGTAGGGTTAAAACCAAAAAATATTTATTGCTTTCTTGATGTTTTCTCACGTTTTCAATAAAACCTTCTTGTAAAAGGATTTTAACAATATTTTCAGTGATGTTAGTAGATGGTATTCGAACTGTTCTTTTTTTATTCATGTCAGCATTTCGTATAGAGGTTATTATGTCAGCAATAGTGTCTTTACTCATGATAAACTAAGATTTTTGTTTCCCCCTAATTTTGATATAATCAACATGCTCTTTTTCTTTTTTTCTTAATTTTTTAATATTTATGAATTCTTTTTTTTTTTTTTATATTTATTAATTATTAAAGATATATACGTGATAGATAAACAATTTACTAATTAATTAAATAAATTTAATCAATTTCATTCAAATACTATATTAAGGTCTTCCCCTATAATACTTCAGGTGCTAATGAAACTATTTTAGTGAAATTTAACTGTCTTAATTCCCGGGCGATCGCGCCGAAAATTCGGGTTCCTTTTGGATTTCCTTCTTGATCAATAACAACCGCAGCGTTGTCATCATATCGTATTATCATACCGTTGTCGCGTTTGAGTTCTTTACAAGTACGTACAATGACAGCTCGGACCACTTCTGATCTTTCTAGAGGTGTATTTGGTACTGCTTCCTTGATTACAGCAACAATAATGTCACCAATATGAGCATATCGTCGATTACTAGCTCCTATGATTCGAATACACATCAATTCTCGGGCCCCGCTGTTATCCGCTACATTCAAATAGGTTTGAGGTTGAATCATATCATTTTTTTATCGGTTTTTTCTTTTTCAATGCAAAGGTATAAATAAAAAAAAGAAATATTATTTGTTCAAAACAAAAAAAGAAACCTGCAATTGTTTTTTTTTTTCATCCCCAAAACCCCTTTCGTTTGTTTCTACATTCCTATCCAGAAAGAATGAATTGAGTTCGTATAGGCATTTTAGATGCCGCTATTGAAATAGCCCTTCTAGCTATATTTTCTGCTACTCCGCTCATTTCATAAAGTATTCTACCGGGTTTAACGACAGCTACCCAATATTCGGGAGATCCTTTCCCCGAACCCATACGTGTTTCTGTAGGTCTTACTGTAACAGGTTTGTCTGGAAATATGCGTACCCATATTTTTCCACCGCGGCGTGCATTTCGTGTCATTGCTCGCCGCCCTGCTTCTATTTGTCTAGATGTGATCCAAGCGGGTTCAAGCGCTTGAAGAGCATATCTACCGAAGCAAATACGATTACCTCGATAAGATATTCCTTTCATTCTTCCTCTGTGTTGTTTACGGAATCTGGTTCTTTTGGGGTTATAGTTGATGGTTGTTTAGCAATTCCATCCATCTCTACTACAGAACCGGACACGAGAGTTTCTTCTCATCCAGCTCCTCGCGAATTAAACAATAAAAAAAAAAATTAAACAAAAAAAAATACACGGTTAATAATATATGGAATCGTGGGATTCTTTGAAATTTGATCTAATCGATTATAAATTAGAAATTTTTTGTGTTTTAATATATAATTTAACACGTATTCTATTTATAGATAATGTCGTTTTGGTAGAACGCTATAATGAATCTTTATTTTGTTTTTCCTTTTATTTCGAATCGACTAAAATTTAGAAATAAAAAAAAATTCGCGGGCGAATATTTACTCTTTCAACATTCAGTTGTAAGATTAGTCTATGACATGACCTCTCAGAATAAATGAATAGGTTTCTGGTTCGTTCCGCCATCCTACTCAATGAATCATTAGGATTCGTTTTCAATAGAATCTTATGCATTCACAGGTTCTGTCGTTCCCACCACTTCTCGATTAATGATTAGGTCTGAATTTTACAACGGAGCCTCCAATTAAATTTATTCTTGAGTCAACCTTCTCAGTCTTTATTGGCTCGGGGCTCTTGATTTTTTGTTCTATGCACGGATTTGTCTAATTATGGATCAATCAGTATTGATGCTTTATTACATTCCCTTTATATGAGATGACTCATAGACCTTACATATTGGAATTATATATCATTAATATTCTTTTTCTATCTTTCTCTCACCCTTCCATTTATCTGTATACTTTATATTGCTTTACAACCCATAATCAGATTTTTTTTTTTTTTTTATGTAAAAAAGATTTCAGTTGCTACAATGATATGACTTATATATCATATCTTGACTGGTTCTTTCTATCCAGATAACACGAAGTGATGAGTTGGTTATTAGTTCTATAGTTATCAGTTTGTACTATGGGCTGTCCATTTTTTGGAATCCCAACCCTAAAAAAACCAACGAGTCACACACTAAGCATAGCAATTATATCAAATGATTAATCGAATTTTTATTCAACCTTATAGAATTGTTCTTTTTTTTTTTTTTTTCTTATTTACCAGAAAAAGAATGAAAGAGTTTGCCATTTTTTGTTTTATCACCAGATATAACTAAATATAAGTCAAGTAAGTTCTTATTATTCCTCGTCTACAAATATCCAAATTTTGATGCCTAATACCCCATAGATAGTTCGAACTGCATAGGAACAATAATCAATTTTAGCTCGAATGGTTTGTAGAGGAACTCTACCTTCTCGGATCCATTCAACACGTGCAATTTCTTTTCCGTCGATACGCCCTGCAATTTGTACTTGAATCCCTTTTGTACCTGCCTGTTCAGTTAATTCAATAGCTTTTTTCATTGCTTTGCGAAATGAAACTCTATTCTTTAATTGTCCGGCTATAAATTCTGCAAGAATATTGGGGTGCCCGTAAGGATTTGCAATTCTTGTAATAGCAATGTTGAGTTTTCGGTTTACACAATTGAGTTCTTTTTGTACATGCGTCTGTAATTCTTCGATTCTTCGAGTCCTGTCTTCTATTAATAACTTGGGGAATCCCATATAGATTATGACCTGAATCAAATCGATTCTTTTTTGAATCTCTATACGTGCAATTCCCTCTACATTAGAGGATATTTTCATATTATTTTGCACATAATTTTTGATACAATCTCGTATTTTTTGATCTTCTTGTAGATCCTTTGAATAATTTTTTGGTTGTGCAAACCAAAGAGAATGATGACCTTGGGTTGCACCAAGTCTGAAACCAAGTGGATTTATTTTTTGTCCCATAATCCCCCACTACTATATATATCGTGAAACGTGACATCCGTTTGTATTTTTTTTTTATTCATTCGATTTTTTTTAAGCATAACATAATATAGCGTATTTGTATTTTTTATAATATAAAATATTCTTCCTTTAAGTATTCCTCAGCTCTAATTTATAGAATTT